GGTGAATCCAGTCTATTCTTGAAATGAACAACTCACACACACTCCCTTTCCAAAAAAGATCAATACACCGAAAACTACACTTAGATTTATTGGATTTGTTGCTAAAATATCGGTATTAAATCCGAAACTCCCGGCGGATGGCCAGTGACCCAAGTAAACGAAAGAATCGGTTAAATTTTTCATATAATCTCCTCTTCTAGCTAAACTATAAAAAAAAGAACTCTGTCCTTTTTTTTTATTCTTTTTATTGAAAATAAAAAGAAATTTGAATTTAATAATGTAATTTACCTATTTGGATATTTGTAAACAGAATCAAAAACCTATTCTATTTACAAATGTATTTTCCAAAATTTTTAATTTTCAATAATAATAATGAGACTTATTAGAATTAAGCTAGAATTTGAGACCAAGTTTTATGTCAAGTTCAAAAAACCTAAACCTCCTTTTTTCGCAACACTCCTTAAAAAAAAGTTTCTATTAAACTAAAAGAATAAGGGGAAGGAAGAAAGCGAATCGATGTGCTAATTCCCCATCCTCAATTTAGTCCTTCCCAAGGATTGTTGTCTCAATGAATAATTGTAGGAGTTAAATCTTGATAGAATTAAAAAAACTACGAAAAAAATCCAGAATTTTGTGATTTCTGGGATTAAACAAAAGGATTCGCAAATAAAAGCGCTAATGCTACAACCAGGCCATAAATTGTTAAAGCTTCCATAAAAGCCAAACTAAGCAATAAAGTACCTCGTATTTTTCCTTCTGCCTCAGGTTGTCTCGCGATACCTTCGACAGCTTGACCCGCAGCTGTACCTTGACCAACTCCAGGTCCAATAGAAGCAAGCCCAACAGCCAACCCAGCAGCAATAACCGAAGCAGCAGAAACCAGTGGATTCATGATAAGTTCCTCAGACCAAAATAAAGAAATAGTTAATGATACAATCATCCAATGACTTAGGACGTAATTCTAATTAAGTAATCGCTAAGATTCATCCAGCCAAAATAACCAAAAACTTGAATTGAAATAATATAATAAAATTATTGAATCATAAGAATTACTTTGATAGTAGTTCCTATCCACGGGATTTTTTAAAATCCATAATATATATATACGACTTTTTTATGCCATTTATTTTTTGTGAACCATTCTTTGAATTCTTCGTTCTTTTTTTTATCATTTTTTCAGCCAATTCACAGATAAAAAGGAAGAACTTCTAATCGAATCCCTATCTAAATAGAAATTCACAAAAGTAGTAGAGCAGATTCAGATTATATAGATCTTTAACTCATATATACCTAGGCAATATCAAATATCACATATACAAGTGTTTCTTACATAACGTAAACCAACTATCTATAATTAATTGGGCTAACCTAAAAAAGAATATTTGAAAAAAAATTGTTAATGATGGCCTTCCATAGATTCACCTATATACGCCGCAGCTAAAGTGGCAAAAATGAGAGCTTGAATCCCGCTTGTAAATAATCCAAGGAACATGACAGGTATAGGAACCACTAAAGGTACTAAAGAAACAAGAACAACAACGACTAATTCATCGGCTAATATATTTCCGAAAAGTCGAAAACTAAGTGATAGGGGTTTTGTAAAATCTTCTAAGATGTTAATGGGTAAAAGAATTGGAGTTGGTTGAATGTATTTACTAAAATACCCTAATCCTTTTTTGCTAAGCCCCGCATAAAAATAGGCTACTGATGTGAGTAAAGCTAAAGCAACCGTCGTATTTATATCATTCGTTGGTGCTGCTAACTCCCCTTGAGGTAACTGGATAATTTTCCACGGTAAAAGGGCTCCTGACCAGTTAGAAACAAAAATAAATAAAAACAGGGTTCCAATAAAGGGAACCCATGGACCATATTCTTCTCCAATCTGGGTTTTACTCACGTCTCGAATGAATTCAAGGACAAATTCAAAGAAATTTTGGCCGTCAGTTGGAATGGTTTGTGGATTGCGAATCGCTAGAACTGCGGAACCTAATAAGATAGCAATTACAACCCAAGAAGTAATAAGGACTTGGGCATGGACCTGGAACCCCCCTATTTGCCAATAGAAATGTTGGCCTACTTCTACACCAGATATCTCATATAACCCTTCTTTTATTAGTGTGTTGATGGAACATGATAAAACATTCATATTGCCCTCTGACAGAAATAAGAACTTTAAATTATTTTGATTCAAGATCCCCCCACTTTTTTTTACTTATTTACTTTAATTTTATATTTAAGTTTTGGATACCAACTAAACTAATCACACAATATCCCCAGTTTTTTCTCTCTTTTTCTTTTGTACAATTCAGGAGTAGTAACCGATTTTTTAAATCGAAATACAGGGAGCCCCTCCCTCAAAAAAATTTGATTTATTTATCTTATTATTAATCAAGAATTTTGTATATAGCTAGAACGACCCTCACAAATTGCGAATACTAATTTGTTAAGAATGAATCGAATTGAAGCTATAGCGTCATCATTTGCTGGAATAGAAATATCC